TGTAACTATTGAGAGTGAAGATATTATACACAACGTGACTATTCCACCAAAAAGTTTTCTTTTAGTTCAAAACGATCAATATGTAGAATCAGAACAAGTTATTGCTGAGATTCGCGCGGGAACATATACGTTTAATTTAAAAGAGAGGGTTCGAAAACATATTTATTCTGACTCAGAGGGAGAAATGCACTGGAGTACCGATGTATACCATGCACCGGAATTTACATACAGTAATGTCCATCTCTTACCAAAAACAAGCCATTTATGGATATTATCAGGAGGTTCGTGCCACTCTAGTGTAGTCTCTTTTTCGCTTCAAAAGGATCAAGATAAAATTAACGTCCATTCTCTTTCTGCTGAAGGAAGATCTATTTCTAGTCTGTCAGGAAATAATGATCAAGTAAGACTAAAATTCTTTAGTTCAGATATTTTTGGTAAAAAAAAAAAAGAAAGCGAGATTCCTGATTATTCAGAATTTAATCGAAGGGGTCATTGTAATCTCATATATCCTGCTATTCTCTACGAAAATTCTTATTTATTGGCAAAGAAACGAAGAAATAGATTCATTATTCCATTCCAATCGATTCCAGAACTAGAAAAAGAGCTACTGCTTCCTTCCGGTATTTCAATTGAAATACCTGTAAATGGTATTTTTCGTAAAAAAAGTATTCTTGCTTATTTTGATGATCCTCAATACAGAAGAAAGAATTCCGGCATTACTAAATATGGGACTACGGAGGTGCATTCAATCCTCAAAAAAGAGGATTTGATTGAGTATCGAGGAGTCAAAGAATTTAAGCCAAAATACCAAATGAAAATAGATCGATTTTTTTTCATTCCCCAGGAAGTACATATTTTGCCCGAATCTTCTTCCATAATGGTACAGAACAATAGTATCATTGGAATAGATACACCAATCACTTTAAATATAAGAAGCCGAGCGGGCGGCTTGGTCCGAGTGGAGAGAAAAAAAAAACGGATTGAACTTAAAATCTTTTCTGGAGATATCCATTTTCCTGGAGAGATCGATAATATATCCCGGCACCGTGGTATCTTGATACCCCTTGGAACGGCAAAAAAAAATGATAAGGAATCAAACACAAAATTGAAAAATTGGATCTATGTCCAATGGATCACACCTAACAAGAAAAAGTATTTTGTTTTGGCTCGACCCGTAATCATATATGAAATAGCGGACGGTATAAATTTAGTAACACTTTTCTCCCATGATCTGTTGCACGAAAGGGATAATCTGGAACTTCGAGTTGTCAATTATATCCTTTATGGCAATGGCAACCCAATTCGGGGAATTTATGGCACAAGTATTCAATTAGTTCGGACTTGTTTATTGTTGAATTGGGACCAAGACAAAAAAAGTGCTTCTGTCGAAGAGGCCCACGCTTCTTTTGTTGAAGTAAATACAAATGGTCTGATTCGAGATTTCCTGCGAATCTATTTAGTGAAATCCCATATTTCGTATATCAGAAAAAGGAAAGATCCGTCAGGTTCAGGATTGATCTTTGATAAGAGGTCAGATCGCACCAATATCAATCCATTTAATTCTATTTCTTCCAAGGCAAGGATTCAACAATCACTTAGCCAAAATCAAGTAACTATTCGTACGTTGTTGAAGAGGAATAAGGAATGCCAATCTTTTCTAATTTTGTCATCATCTAATTGTTTTCAAATGGGTCCATTCAATGATGTAAAATATTCCAATGTAATAAAAAAAGAATCAATGAAAAGAGATAGTCTAATTCCAATTAGGAATTCCTTGGGACCTTTAGGATTAGGAAGAGCCCCTCAAATTGCAAATTTGTATTCATTTTACCATTTAATAACTTATAATCAGATCTCGGTAACTAAATATTTACAACTTGACAATTTAAAACAGACTTTTCAAGCGCTTAAATATTATTTAATGGACGAAAATGGTAGAATTTATAATCCCGATTCGTGCAGTAACCTCTTTTTGAATCCATTCAATTTGAATTTTCTCCATCATAATTATTGTGAAGAAACATCTAGAATAATTAGCCTCGGGCAGTTTATTTGTGAAAATTTATGTATAGCCAAAAGCGGACCGCACCTAAAATCGGGTCAAGTTCTAATTGTTCAAATTGACTCTGTAGTAATAAGATCAGCTAAACCCTATTTGGCCACTCCGGGAGCAACCGTCCATGGCGATTATGGAGAAATCCTTTACGAAGGAGATACGTTAGTTACATTTATATATGAAAAATCGAGATCTGGGGATATAACGCAAGGTCTTCCAAAAGTGGAACAAGTGTTAGAAGTTCGTTCGATTGAGTCAATATCGATGAACCTACAAAAGAGAATTGAGGGTTGGAACAAGCGTATAACAAAAATTCTTGGAATTCCTTGGAGATTCTTGATTGGTGCTGAGCTAACTATAGTGCAAAGTCGTATCTCTTTGGTTAATAAGATCCAAAAAGTTTATCGATCTCAGGGGGTGCAGATTCATAATCGACATATAGAAATTATTGTGCGTCAAATAACATCAAAAGTATTGGTTTCAGAAGATGGAATGTCTAATGTTTTTTCACCCGGAGAACTAATTGAATTGTTGCGGGCGGAACGAACAGGGCGTGCTTTGGAAGAAGCGATCTGTTACCGAGCTATCTTATTGGGAATAACGAAAGCATCTCTAAATACTCAGAGTTTCATATCCGAAGCGAGTTTTCAAGAAACTGCTCGAGTTTTAGCAAAAGCCGCCCTCCGGGGTCGTATCGATTGGTTGAAGGGTCTGAAAGAGAACGTTGTTCTAGGAGGGATGATACCCGTCGGTACGGGATTCAAAGGATTAGTGCAACGTTCAAGGAAACATACCAAGAGTCCTTTGGAAACCAAAACGAATAATTTATTCGAGGTGGAAATGAGAGATATTTTGTTCCACCACAGAGAATTATTTCATTTTTTCATTTCAAAGAATTTACCATGATACACCGAAAGAACCATTTCGAGGATTTAATGGTTCCTAAGAGCGGATTCACCCACTTTTTAACTATTTGCGGTCATTTTTTTTTTTAATAAAGATAATAAAATAACAAATAGAATAGAAAGAAATTTATGGCTTGAATCGTGGATCAACGGCCAATATCCGTTAGAGGTAGAAAAGGAGGTTCCATCGGAACAATTTTTTATTTCTATTTCAGGGCACCTCGTCTCTCTCTTTTTTTTCTTAAAAAAAGAAAGGAAGTGCGGATAAATAAATGACAAGAAGATATTGGAACATCAATTTGGAAGAGATGATGGAAGCTGGAGTTCATTTTGGTCATGGTACTAGTAAATGGAATCCTAGAATGGCACCTTATATCTCTTCAAAGCGTAAAGGTATTCATATTATAAATCTTATTAGAACTGCCCGTTTTTTATCAGAAGCTTGTGATTTAGTTTTTGATGCAGCAAGTAGGGGAAAACAGTTCTTAATTGTTGGTACCAAAAATAAAGCAGCGGATTCAGTAGCACGGGCTGCAATAAGGGCTCGGTGTCATTATGTTAATAAAAAATGGCTCGGCGGTATGTTAACGAATTGGTATACTACGGAAACGATACTTCATCAGTTCAGGGACTTGAGAACGGAACAAAAGATGGGGGGACTCAATCGTCTTCCGAAAAGAGATTCCGCTATGTTGAAGAGACAATTATCTCACTTGCAAACATATCTGGGCGGGATTAAATATATGACGGGATTACCCGATATTGTAATAATCGTTGATCAGCAAGAAGAATATACGGCTCTTCGAGAATGTATGATTTTGGGAATTCCAACTATTTGTTTAATCGATACAAATTGTGACCCGGATCTCGCAGATATTTCGATTCCAGCAAATGATGACGCTATAGCTTCAATCCGATTAATTCTTAACAAATTAGTATTTGCAATTTGTGAGGGTCGTTCTAGCTATATACGAAATCCTTGATTAATAATAAAAATAAATAAATTCTTTTGGGAACTCCATAGATTTCTGAAATCGGTTATGATTACTGAATTGCACAAAAGAGATACAAGTAGGGGTATTATGTAATTAGTTGGTATCCAAAATATATAAGTCAACTAAGCAAGGCGAAAAAGAGATGGTTGAATCAAAATAATTATTTTTAAAGTTCCATTTTTTTTAGAGGGCAATATGAATGTTCTATTTTGTTCCATCAACACACTATTATTGTGTTATATCAACACACGAAAAGGCTTATACGATATATCCGGTGTGGAAGTCGGCCAACACTTATATTGGCAAATAGGAGGTTTTCAAGTCCATGCCCAAGTAATTATTACTTCTTGGGTTGTAATTGCTATCTTATTAGGTTCAGCCATTATAGCTGTTCGTAATCCACAAACCATTCCTACTGACAGTCAGAATTTCTTCGAATATGTCCTTGAATTCATTCGAGACGTGAGCAAAACTCAGATTGGCGAAGAATATGGTCCATGGGTTCCCTTTATTGGAACTTTGTTTCTATTTATTTTTGTTTCGAATTGGTCAGGCGCTCTTTTACCTTGGAAAATCATACAGTTACCTCATGGGGAATTAGCCGCGCCTACAAATGATATAAATACTACTGTTGCTTTAGCTTTACTCACGTCAGTAGCATATTTCTATGCAGGTCTTAATAAAAAAGGATTAGGTTATTTTGGTAAATACATTCAACCAACTCCAATCCTTTTACCCATTAATATCTTAGAAGATTTCACAAAACCCTTATCACTTAGTTTTCGACTTTTCGGAAATATATTAGCTGATGAATTAGTAGTTGTTGTTCTTGTTTCTTTAGTACCTTCAGTGGTTCCTATACCTGTCATGTTACTTGGATTATTTACAAGCGGTATTCAAGCTCTTATTTTTGCAACTTTAGCTGCGGCTTATATAGGCGAATCCATGGAGGGTCATCATTGACTAGTTTTCGAAATAGTCTTTTTTAACTTAAGTCTTACGCAATCTATGCGCGGATCAAGATAATCTGCTTAGGGAACATAATTTATATAAGTAATAGTCAAAAAAGTTTAAGTAGAGGTATTAGGGAATTGCAACAAACAAAAGGGGGAAGTAAAAAAAGGAAAGAGATCTAAAAGATCTTTTTCCTAAAATTCCAGTTCGGTCTATTTATATCCCCTCGAATGAATATTCTCTTTCTATTCTTTTATTCATTTCATTCCAATATTCAATATTATTAGATATTAGTAGTCATAATCTGACTAAGAATTCTTATCGTATTACTTATAGTATTAATAAGCCGTGCTGCTTAAAAAAAAAGATGTTATTGTTATATAGAATAATTCCCATTCAAGTTGATTTCATCCAACTCACCGATTGACCAAAAGAGAATTTGAATAAATAATAAATTACATGAACTTCGATCAATCAAATACTGATATTTCGATGCAAGGATTCGATCTAACGACTTTGTCCATGTAGATTGATTGTACCCGCGTGGGCGAATAATAAAAGAAAAAAAAAAAAGATTTACAAAAAAACTAAATTTAAATAAAAAAAAATGGATTGGTTAGGGGAGGGGAGGGGAGGCCAAACTAGATGTATGTAATCTAATTACTATAAGACAACTCTTGTGAATGTTTCGAAGAATGATTCTATAATCCGATTGCTAAGATATGAATGGTTGATTTACGTTATGGAAGAAACACATGTATATGTGATATTAGATAGGGCTTCCAATGGAAGCCCTTCCGTTTCGTTTGTAGTTGTGAATTGAATATTCAATGAATAAAGAGATTCAATCAAAAAAATAAGAAAAAAAACGAAAAATTCAAAGAGAATGGTTTGGAAAAAAGAATGAAATGGAAGAACAAAAGTCGTATGGATTCACAAAAATTATGTGAATAAAAACTAAAAAAGAAATATCGAAGTCGTTCTGATGATTCAATAATACTATTTATTATTACGTCAATTTCGAGTTCTTAGTTCCTTCGACTGTATATATCTTAGCGATGGAATAATTAAGTCATAATTTATTGGTTGATTGTATCATTAACTATTTACTTATTTTGGTGTGAGGAACTTATCATGAATCCACTGATTTCTGCCGCTTCCGTTATTGCTGCTGGGTTGGCCGTCGGGCTTGCTTCTATTGGACCTGGGGTTGGTCAAGGTACTGCTGCGGGCCAAGCTGTAGAAGGGATCGCGAGACAGCCCGAGGCGGAGGGAAAAATACGAGGTACTTTATTGCTTAGTCTGGCTTTTATGGAAGCTTTAACAATTTATGGACTGGTTGTAGCCTTAGCACTTTTATTTGCGAATCCCTTTGTTTAATCCTAAAATAAAAATACGTATTTTTTCTTAGTTTATTTCCTTGGACTTACTGCTCTTCTTTTTTTTTCGAATTATATTCAGATTTTACGCCTACAATTTTTTATTTGGTGGGACAATAACCCCATGGGAAGGAATGATTGGAGGATGAGGAATTAGCAGACCGACTCGCCCTCTTCCTTCCCCCTCTTAGTCCAATGGAACGTTTTTTTAGGAAGTGTTACAATAAACGAGATATTTCGCAATTGACATGGCATAACGCCTGGGACCTAATTCTAATAATGATAAGTATCATCTTTTTTTGTCAATTGGAAATTTCCAATTGACAAAAAAATCCATTGATTTATAAATGAATGGATTTTTAACTCTATTTAAATTTTCTTTCTAAATAGAGTTAAATAAAATAGCAAATAGGAAATTACAAAAAAAGAAAATAAACATATAAAATAAAAATAAATAGATAATTAGTCTATCTATATCTAAGAGGAGATTCTATGAAAACTGTAACCGATTCTTTCCTTTCCTTAGGTTACTGGTCATCCGCCGGGAGTTTCGGGTTTAATACCGATATTTTAGCAACAAATCCAATAAATCTAAGTGTAGTGCTCGGTGTATTGATTTTTTTTGGAAAGGGAGTGTGTGCGAGTTGTTTATTTCAAGAATAGGCTGGATCCAACCAACTGCACTTTTTTTTTTCGTTCTAACTGGGAAAGGTGCATGATCGCGCGAATTACTTTTGAATAAATTAAATAAATTAATAAATCATATTTAAGAACCATAGCATTTCGCGATTCATTGGTAAATCTACTTTGATTCTCTATCAACCAATAATAATAATGTGGAACAATTAACATGGTTAAAGCTAAATCGTTTGAAGTCCATACTCAGCAAGGTACTCTTTCTACTATTAGGTTAATATTTTAATGTTAATATAGAAATGGTTTCAAAATGAATAGTTAGAAAGTTTTTTCGATATATAACACTCATGTCGATAAAATTATTTTAACCTTTTTTCTATTTTTTTATTTATTGATTGATTGGAAAAAATTATGAGTATTTCAACCCCTCTTTTTTATCCAATGCTGAATCGATAACCTACGTATAAATTAAGAAAAATTCTTTGGATTTGAAAAAAAAAAAGAAACAATGTTGCTGACAATTATTTGTTTGGTCAGAAGAGTCCTCCGAATATTCTGGTCTTGGATTAATGATC